AATTGGACAAATTTTTTATTCATAGAAAATGAAATGAAAGATCTTGCTGATAAGACAATCATAATCAGGAATCAAATAGAAGAAATCGCAAAAGAAAAGAAAAAAATAGTTCCAGCCTATGATGATAAAAGACCAGAATTAAAGAAAGATATTTGGCGGATATTCAAAAGAATAAATACTCGATTAATATGCAAATCACATTATTTTATGAAATCTTTCATTGAAAAAATATACATGGATATCCTGCTATGTATGGTTAGCATTTCGAAGGTCAATGCACAACTTTCAACAAAAAAAATTCTCAATGAATCCATTTACAACGATGAAAGAAATCAAGAAGGAATTGATGAAACAGATCAACATACAATGAACTTTATTTCGACTATAGAAAAAGAAAAGTACTTTTCTAATCCTAGTAATAATTTAAATACTTATTACGATTTATCTTCCTTGTCCCAAGCATATGTATTTTACAAAATATCACAAACCCAATTACTTAACAACCATCACTTTAGATCTGTACTTCAATATCGCGGTACCCATCCTTTTATTAAGGACAAGAATAAGTATTATTCTATAACCCGAGGAATATTGAACTCCAAATCAAGGTATAAGTATAAGAAAATAAAGAAGCCTGGAATGAATGAATGGAAAAACTGGTTAAAGGGTAATTATGCATACAATTTATCTCAGAGCAAATGGTCTCGATTAGTATTAGTAGCGAAAAAATGGCGAAAAAAAATCAATAAAAATTGTACGATTAACAATAAAGAATCAATGAAATTTTCTTCATATAAAAAAGAAAAAGACCGATCAATTCATTACAAAAAAGAAAATTTCTATACAGTGTATTTATGGCCGAATAAAAAAGAAAAATTTAAAAAGCAATATGTACATGATTTTTTATCACATAAATATATATATTATGATTATGGGGATAGTAAAGATTCCTGTATTTCTGAACCAAAATTACAACTAAAAAAGAACCTAAAAATTCCATATAATTTCAACACGCAGAAACCTGAATTGTTTTCTGGAATTGATAATTCTATAGAAAAAAATTATGTTTTTAATAAACATCAAAATATGAATAGGAAATATTTTAATTGTAGAATTCTACATTTTTACCCGAAAAACACTATTGATGTAAACAATATCGATATTATCGACTTTACAAATGTACATATCAGTGCCAAACTTGAAAAAAATGCTAAGACTCAAAAAATAAATATTAATATAAAAAAATTGAAAAAAAAAAATCTTTTTTTCCTTACAAAACATCAAGAAAAAGAAACAAATCTATACATATACAAAAAAAACAACTCCAATCAAAAAAACTTTTTTGATTGGATGGGAATGAATCGAAAAATCATTTTTTGTAAAAAAAAAAAATCAAATCTTAAACTTGGGTTCTTCCCTGAATTCAGATTTCCTTTTGATACATATAAGACATATAAGACTAAACCGTGGATCATCCCAACCAAATTACTTCTTTCTAATCAGAATTTAGATGGAAAAAAAAAAATTAGTCAAAATAAAAGTGTCAAGGATTCTATTTTAATAAAATTAAAAAAAAACACACAAGAAAAAAACGAGGAAAAGGTAAATCCTGTGTCAGATACAAGTAAACAAAACAAACAAAAGCCTCTTCAAAAGGATTATGCGAAATCTGAAAGTAAAAAGAAAAAACAATCTAAGAAAGGCAAGGAATCAGAACTAGATTTATTCCTAAATAAATATTTAATTGTTCAATTAAGATGTAGCAACTTCGTTAGTCATAAAATGACAAGAAATATCAAGGCATATTGTTTCTTACTTAGATTGATGGATCCAAGTTCTATAGCTCTATCCTTAATTCGAAGAAAAGAGATGGATCTAGATGCAATCCTTAATAAGGACAATCTAACTCTTACATACTTTTTAAAAAAAGGAATATTGATTATCGAATCAATTCGTCTAGCTTCTATAACGGGTGGAAAATTAATTATGTATCAAACCATAAGTATTTCATTGATCAATAGCGAAAAGAGTAAGCACCAAATAAATATAAAATACAACAAAAAAAAATATGTCAATAAAAATAATTTTAATAAATCTACTGAACAACATGGAAATATACTTGTGAATGGGAATCAAGATTATTATGATCTCATTGTTCCTGAAAATATTCTATCTCCTAGACGTCGTAGAAAATTGAGAATTTTGATTTGTTTCAACTCTCCTAATTGGGATGTTGTGAATAGAAATCCAATATTTTACAATGAAAACAATATAAGAAACTCCACACAATTTTTGAATGAAGACAAAGGTCTTAATCTTAATATGGATTCAAATATAAAATATAAGCTCTTTCTTTGGCCCAATTACCGATTAGAGGATTTAGCTTGTATGAATCGCTATTGGTTTGATACCAATAATGGTAGTAATTTCAGTATATCAAGGATACACATGTATCCACGATTTAGAATTATCTAATTATCTAATAGTATATTTGATATACTTTATGTTACATGTCAATATTCACATGCCATTTTCCGTAGATGAAAAGCAAAGGATAACATATATCCTTTGCTACTTTAGGTACATAAACATAACATAATATGTATTTACTTGTGTATCAATTCAATCTAGAAAGAAATTTACAGAATCTTTTTAGGTGCAAAAAAAGATTATCTTTGGTAAATGTGTAAATGTATTATCCTTTTCTATCCAAATCCAATTTTCAATTGGATTTGGATAGAATCAAATAAAAAAAAAACTATTTGGAAATGAATAAATTTGTATTTTTGTGTGTACTAGATTAAATAAAAAATGGAAATAACATAATAATATTAAAAATAATATATATATTATTTTCTTTTTCCTAATCGGAAAAATCCGTGGAAAATAATAATAAAAAAAAAAAAAAATAAAGTTTTTTATGGTAAAAAATTCATTCATTTCACTTATTCCACAAGAAGAAAAAGAAGAAAACAGAGGTTCCGTTGAATTTCAAGTATTGAGTTTCACAAATAAGATACGAAGACTTACTTCACATTTGAAATTGCACAAAAAAGATTTTTTATCAAAAAGAGGTCTACAAAAAATTCTGGGAAAACATCGACGTATGCTGGCCTATTTGTCAAAGAAAAATGGAGTACGTTATAAGAAATTAATTGATGAATTGGATATTTGAGAACCAAAAAATTGTTAATTTCATTGTTTGGATTATTGAATTAGTAATTATTAGATTTTAAATTTTGACGAATCTACTTTTTTTTTTGAGGAATTCGTGAAATAATGAATTAAGGAAGAAAAGGTATGACTGTACCGGCTAAAAAAAAAGATTTTATGATCGTTAATATGGGTCCTCACCACCCATCAATGCATGGTGTTCTTCGACTAATTGTTACTCTCGATGGTGAAGATGTTATTGACTGTGAACCTATATTGGGTTATTTACACAGGGGTATGGAAAAAATAGCGGAAAACCGAACAATCATACAATATTTGCCTTATGTAACACGTTGGGATTATTTAGCTACTATGTTCACAGAGGCAATAACGGTAAATGCACCAGAACAACTGGAAAATGTTCAAGTACCTAAAAGGGCTAGCTATATCAGAGTAATTATGCTGGAACTGAGTCGTATAGCTTCTCATTTGTTATGGCTTGGACCTTTTATGGCGGATATCGGTGCACAGACTCCCTTTTTTTATATTTTTAGAGAGAGGGAATTGATATATGATTTATTCGAAGCTGCCACAGGTATGCGAATGATGCATAATTATTTCCGCATCGGAGGCGTAGCAGCCGATCTACCTTATGGCTGGATAGATAAATGTTTAGATTTTTGTGATTATTTTTTAACAGGGATTCTTGAATATCAAAAACTTATTACGCAAAATCCTATTTTTTTAGAGCGAGTCGAAAGAGTGGGCATTATTGGTGGGGGGGAAGCGATAAACTGGGGTTTATCGGGACCAATGTTACGAGCTTCTGGAATACAATGGGATCTTCGTAAAATTGATAATTATGAGTGTTACAATGAATTCGATTGGGAAGTCCAATGGCAAAAAGAAGGAGATTCATTAGCTCGTTATTTAGTACGAATGGGTGAAATGAGGGAATCCATAAAAATTATTCAACAGGCTCTAGAAGGAATTCCTGGCGGACCCTATGAAAATTTAGAAGTGCGGCGCTTTGATAAAGCAAAAAATTTCGAATGGAATGATTTTGAATATAGATTTATTAGTAAAAAACCTTCACCCAATTTTGAATTGTCGAAACAAGAACTTTACGTAAGAGTGGAAGCCCCAAAGGGGGAATTAGGAATTTATTTGATAGGAGACAATAGCATTTTCCCTTGGAGATGGAAAATTCGTCCACCCGGCTTCATAAATTTACAAATTCTTCCTCAACTAGTTAAAAGAATGAAATTGGCTGATATCATGACGATACTAGGTAGTATAGATATCATTATGGGAGAAGTTGATCGTTGAAATGATAATTGATACGACAGAAGTACAAACTATCAATTCTTTTTCTACATCGGAATCCTTAAAGGAGATCTATGGGCTCATATGGACTTTTGTACCCATTTTAATCCTTATATTGGGAATTACAATAGGGGTACTAGTAATTGTGTGGTTGGAAAGAGAAATATCTGCAGCGCTACAACAACGTATTGGGCCTCAATATGCTGGCCCCTTGGGAATTCTTCAAGCTTTGGCAGATGGAACTAAACTACTTTTAAAAGAAGATCTTATCCCGTCTAGAGGAGATGTTCGTTTGTTTAGTGTTGGACCGTCTATAGTAGTTATATCTATTCTAGTAAGTTATTTAGTAATCCCTTTTGGGTATCGTCTTGTTTTAGCCGATCTCAGTATAGGTGTTTTTTTATGGATCGCCATTTCAAGTATTGCTCCTATCGGGCTTCTTATGTCAGGGTATGGATCGAATAATAAATATTCTTTTTCAGGTGGTCTGCGAGCTGCTGCTCAATCCATTAGTTATGAAATACCATTAACTCTATGTGTATTATCAATATCTCTACGTGTGATTCGTTGAATATCAAATTTATACTTCTTTCCTTTACTTCTAGTAAAGAAGTGGAATGAATTAAATGGATATTTTTTTTTTATCCATGATTCAGGTCAATGAGTTAAACCAAATAGTTATATGAGTGAAACAAAACAACTTAGAAATTTGTAGTAAGAAGATCAAATCTCACTTCATATGTACAAGAAAAAAATTGAAGTAAACATAAACCGTGTAAAAAGGTTACCCCAAGATTGAGATTCGTCATCATATCTTGAAGCGGGTATAAAAGATCGACTGTATGGAGTTTTCATTACTGTCTTGTATTTATTAACATGCCGTAGATCAATCAAAAATCAGTGGACAATTAGGAACACAAAAGTACACAAAAGATTAGTAATGGAGATAATATAAGGTATAAAAAAAAATATTTCTGCATAAAATGAATCATAATGGAGGCTTTAAATTGGTAGAAATGATCAAGCAGTACTTTCTTATGATTCCGATCTAGAGTAATACTCCTATTCACTGATTAAAAAAATAACTATTCAGAACGAATTAATCTTTTATTTATTTATTTTTCAAAGTACCCGCCTCTGAGATAGAAGAGCAGGAATAAAAGAAATGAAATATAATATTCGATATTCGAGAATGAAAAAAAAAAAAAAAAAATTTATTCATTCTTTTTCCTATCCATATACATCCAAATAGATGGAATTCTTATCATTATTTATAAACAAATTCCTCTAATTATTCATTTTTTTTTATTTATATAACATAACGAATATTTTATTAAATAGTTTACCGAACAAAACAAGTAGAAATATACTTTGATTATAAGAGATGAGATAAATTCCGAAGCCCTTTTTTATTATTTTAGCAAACGGAATTTCATTGGTTTAATTTGGGACAGATCTTTTTTTTCTACCCTTACCCTAAAACAAAAGGAAGTGATATAAGACCAAACCAGTCCTTACATTTATTTGTGGCCATAGAGGAGCCGTATGAGGCTGAAGTCTCATGTACGGTTTTGAAATAGCGATGGGAACCATTTTTATCGACTATAATTATCTAATAGTTCAAGTACAGTTGATATAGTTGAAACACAGTCAAAATATGGTTTTGGGGGGTGGAATCTGTGGCGTCAGCCCATAGGATTTATAGTTTTCATAATTTCTTCTCTAGCTGAATGTGAGAGATTGCCCTTTGATTTACCAGAAGCGGAAGAAGAATTAGTAGCAGGTTATCAAACGGAATATTCAGGTATCAGATTTGGTTTATTTTATCTTGCTTCATACCTAAATCTATTAGTTTCCTCATTATTTGTAACGATTCTTTACTTAGGTGGGTGGAAGTTATCTATTCCATATATATCTGTTACTGAACTTTTCGGAAGAAAAAAAGTAGCTGGAGTCTTTGGAATGACAATTGGTATCCTTGTTACATTAGCTAAAGCTTATTTGTTTCTATTCATTTCTATCACAACAAGATGGACTTTACCTAGGATGAGAATGGACCAGCTATTAAATCTTGGATGGAAATTTCTTTTACCTATTTCTTTGGGGAATCTATTATTGACAACTTCTTCTCAACTTGTTTCACTATAAATTAAATAATAGAATATGATAAGAATATTCTAGATTCATAACCCCTCTTTAAAACAAGAGAAAGAAACATCAATTTATTCATGGATATCTACAATATGTTTCCGATGGTGACTGGGTTCATGAATTATGGTCAACAAACAATACGGGCTACAAGGTACATTGGTCAAAGTTTCATAATTACCTTATCTCATACAAATCGTTTACCTGTAACTATTCAATATCCTTATGAAAAATCAATTACGTCAGAACGTTTTCGCGGTCGAATTCACTTTGAATTTGATAAGTGTATTGCTTGCGAAGTATGTGTTCGTGTATGCCCAATAGATCTACCTGTTGTTGATTGGAGATTGGAAAGAGATATGAAAAAGAAACAATTACTTAATTATAGTATTGATTTCGGGGTCTGTATATTTTGTGGTAACTGTGTCGAGTATTGTCCAACAAACTGTTTATCAATGACTGAAGAATATGAACTTTCTACTTATGATCGTCACGAATTGAACTATAATCAAATTGCATTGGGTCGGTTACCAATATCAGTAATTGGAGATTATACAATTCAAATAGTTATGAATTCGACCAAAAAAAAAATCGATAAAGATAAATCCCTTGATTCAAGAACGATTACCGATTACTAAAATTTTTTTGATATAAAGGATCAAAGCTTTTTTTGTCAATAACTACAAATATAATACTTTTTATTTTTGTACATTTTATACATAATGGATTTACCAGGGCCAACACATGATATTCTTGTAGCATTTCTGGGGTCAGTTCTTCTATTAGGGGGTATGGGAGTTGTATTACTTACCAATCCTATTTATTCTGCTTTTTCGTTGGGATTGGTTTTTGTTTGTATATCTTTATTCTATATTTCATCGAACTCCTTTTTTGTGGCTGCTGCACAGCTTCTTATTTATGTGGGAGCCATAAATGTTTTAATTATATTTGCGGTAATGTTCATGAATGGTTCAGAATATTTTAATGATTCATATTTTTGTACCATTGGAGATGGAGTCACTTCACTGGTTTGTACAAGTATTTTTTTTTCACTGATTACTATTATATCAGATACATCATGGTATGGAATTATTTGGACTACAAGATCAAACCAGATTATAGAACAGGACCTAATAAGTACTGTTCAACAAATTGGGATTCATTTATCGACAGATTTTTATCTTCCCTTTGAACTAATTTCAATAATTCTTTTAGTTTCCTTGATAGGTGTAATTACTATGGCTCGCCAATAATAAATATAGTTAGAATTCAAAAATAAATTAAAGTTATCAAAATTCAAATATGAAATTAATTAAATATATGATCAAATCAAAAGGTTTAATAATTTTAGTTAAATTTGTTTACTTTCTTTTGTTTTGTAATTATAATTTCTAGTTAATCGAATCCCTTGCATTGTTGATATTGAAATGAATCGAGATTGATAAGGAGTTTGTCAATGATGTTCGAGCATGTACTTTTTTTTAGTGTCTATTTATTTGCTATTGGTCTCTATGGATTGATCACAAGTCGAAACATGATTAGAGCACTTATGTGTCTTGAGCTTATACTAAATTCGGTTAATATTAATCTCGTAACATTTTCTGATATATTTGATAGTCGACAATTAAAAGGTAACATTTTCTCAATCTTTATTATAGCCGTTGCAGCTGCCGAAGCAGCTATTGGACTTGCTATTGTTTCGTCGATTCACCGAAACAGAAAATCAACACGTATCAACCAATCGAATTTGTTGAATAATTAATTCAAATTATCATGATCATATACTAAAATACTAAAAAATATAGGATGAATATAAATATATACAATATATCAATATATATATATTGATATATTGTATATAATTAGTATATATATATAACGTGTATAATATATATATATACTAAATTATACTAAATATATATAGTATATATAATAACTAAGAAAGTATAATTATACATATTATTATGTATATACATTATATAATAAATATATATGAAATTTGATTCAATATCAAATTGACTATTGAATTTCAATTTGACTATTTTACTAGACTATTTTACTAGATTAGTAAAGTATAGTTAATACTAAACAAATTTGTTATATAAATTTAATTTTAGATATTTTTAGATATTTATATATTGATTTGAATATCAATTTATTTTGTTAGACAATTTTCATTCACACACCCGACTCGTATGATTATAATCTTTGCTTTGAAACGAAAATTGAAGTCTCTTGGCTTTTTCTTATGAGCAGATTTATAAAAATATTGATTCTTCCAATTTTAGTAAACCACTGCTTCGTCTGGTGTCTACAATATAACTATTACTTCTATACCAGATTGAAAATTTTTGATGTTCAAACCTGGACTGTTATAGATTAAATGTCACATTCAGTCAAAATTTATGATACATGTATAGGGTGTACTCAATGTGTACGAGCTTGCCCTACGGATGTGTTGGAAATGATACCGTGGGACGGATGTAAAGCTAAGCAAATAGCTTCCGCACCAAGAACCGAAGACTGTGTAGGTTGTAAGAGATGTGAATCCGCTTGCCCAACGGATTTTTTGAGTGTCCGTGTTTATTTATGGCATGAAACAACTCGCAGCATGGGGCTATCTTATTGATACGTTACAAAAAAAAATACACTTGAATTATTTGATTCCTCTTTACCGACAAAAGCCCGTATTCATAATAGAATAATATATTCTATTAAGTACGGGCTTTTGTGGTCAAAAACGTATCTTGTCTTTATCACGAATAATTTTCCTTGGCTAACAATACTTGTTGTTTTACCGATATTCGTTGGCTCTTACATCTTATTTCTTCCTCATAGAGGAAATAAGGTGTTTAAGTGGTATGCTATATGTATTTGCTTGTTAGAACTCCTTTTAATGACCCACATTTTCTGTCATCATTTCCAATTGGACGATCCATTAATCCAATTGGAAGAAGATTTTAAATGGATAGATATTTTGGATTTTCACTGGAGACTGGGAATCGATGGACTTTCCATAGGACCCATTTTACTGACAGGATTTATCACCAGTTTAGCTACTTTAGCAGCTTGGCCAGTTACTAAAAATTCACACTTGTTCTATTTCCTCATGCTAGCAATGTACAGCGGTCAAATAGGACCATTTTCTTCTCGAGACCTTTTACTTTTTTTTATGATGTGGGAGTTAGAATTAATTCCTGTTTATTTACTTTTATCCATGTGGGGAGGAAAGAAACGTCTCTATTCGGCGACAAAGTTTATTTTGTACACGGCGGGGGGCTCCATTTTTCTTTTAATAGGAGTTCTGGGTATGGGTTTATATGGTTCTAATGAACCCACATTAGATTTTGGAAAATTAGCTAATCAATCATATCCTGTGGCATTGGAAATAATATTATATTTTGGATTCCTTATTGCTTATGCCGTCAAATTGCCGATTATACCTCTACATACTTGGTTACCCGATACCCATGGAGAAGCACATTACAGTACATGTATGCTTCTAGCTGGAATCTTATTAAAAATGGGAGCATATGGACTTATTCGAATCAATATGGAATTATTATCCCACGCTCATTCCATATTTTCTCCCTGGTTGGTAATAGTAGGAACTATTCAAATAATCTATGCTGCTTCGACCTCTCTCGGCCAACGGAATTTGAAAAATAGAATAGCCTATTCTTCTGTATCTCACATGGGTTTTACAATTATAGGAATTGGTTCCATAACCGGAATCGGGCTCAATGGTGCTATTTTACAAATACTCTCTCATGGATTTATTGGTGCTGCACTTTTTTTCTTGACGGGAACGACTTGTGATAGAATAGGTTTTGTTTATCTCGACGAGATGGGGGGGATATCGATCCCAATGCCAAAACTTTTTACCATGTTCAGTAGTTTTTCGATGGCTTCTCTTGCATTGCCAGGAATGAGTGGTTTTGTTGCAGAATCATTAGTTTTTTTTGGAATAATTACTAGTAAAAAATTTCTTTTAATGCCAAAAATACTAATTACTTTTGTAATGGCAATAGGAATGATATTAACTCCTATTTATTTATTATCTATGTTACGTCAAATGTTCTATGGATACAAGTTATTTCATGTTAAAAATTCCAATTTTTTTGATTCTGGACCACGAGAACTATTTGTTTCAATCTGTATCTTTCTACCCATACTAGGGACTGGTATTTATCCCGATTTCATTCTTTCGTTATCAGTTGATAGGGTACAAGCTATACTATCTAATTATTTTTATCGATAGTCTTTTATTAATAATAAGGAAATATAATTCTTTTGTCTTTTTATTTTCCGCTTTAAAACGCCGAATAATGCAAAAGAATAAAATAAAATGAATTAAAAATCTCAATTTAAATCAGATACATGTCGAGTTTTTTAGAACCCTTTGAACCATTCCTTGTTCAAAGGGTTCTAAAAAACTTGCACAAAGAAAGAACTTTCACTATATATAAATATAAGGATGATGTTTTGTTCTTATATGTACTCGTTTTTTTATGTAGTTTATTCAATTATTTATTTGTGTATTTTATTCAAGTAGATGTTAATGTGAATGAACCATAACTATGTAGACCTACCCCTAATAGATTGATTCCAAAATAGCATATCCAAATTATAAAGAATCCCATAGAAGCCACAAGTGCTGAATTTGTACCCTGCAAACTTTGATTTGTTCTAGTTCTAGTATGTAAATAAATTGCGAATATGATCCAAGTAATAAATGCCCAAGTTTCCTTGGGGTCCCAACTCCAATATGATCCCCATGCTTCATTAGCCCATACTGCTCCACAAATAATTCCTATGGTTAAAAAGGTAAACCCTAAACTAATGACGCGGTAACTCAAATAATCCAAACGTTGAGTTAATTGATATTTATAATAATTTCGAAATGAAAGAAAAGAAGTGTTTTTATAAACACTTCTTTTTTCATTCCAATAGTTAATTTTACCAAAGAAAAATTTCTTAATTAAGAAATTTTTGACTTTACCATTACAAAAAATATTGATGTTTTTTCGAAATGTAATAACTAGAAGAGCGACTGATAATAATGATCCACATAAAAGAGCAGCATAGCTTAATAACATCATACTTACGTGCATCATTAACCACTGAGATTGTAGAGCGGGTACTAATATTACGGATTGGTGCATTTCAGTTAAAAGACCCGACGTGGCAAAGCCTTGTGTGAAAATAGTACTTGATGCAGTTATTGTGTTTAAATCATTTTTATGATTCCCCGTCTTGGAAATGGTATGAATAATGGATAAACTACACGAAAGGAAAATTAATGACTCATATAAATTACTTAAGGGAAAATGCCCCGAAGAAATCCAACGAGAAACCAATAATCCCGTTATAGAGAAAAAAGTAGCTATCATTCCTTTTTCTGATGAATCAGGCAATCCTACGCTTTCGTGGACAAAAAAGGTCATAAAATAAATCGTAATTGTTATTACGATTATCGAAAAAGAGATATGAGTCAATATATGTTCAACAATTGTAAATATCATAAAAAAGACTCCCATTATAGAATTGAAATCGAGAATTGAATACATTAAAGGATCCATTGTGTCTATTTTAGAAGATTTTTTTGATAGAATCGGATGCCGCCACTCGGACTCGAACCGAGATGCTCTAGCACTGCTTCCTAAGAGCAGCGTGTCTACCAATTTCACCATGGCGGCTTACTTGAAATAATAATAGTAAATTTATGTTGAATCGTCGAGATTCAATATAGTTTATAAAACAAAACATTAGAATCGATGAATCTTTATTCATTGAAATTTATATGATAATTTTCATATTTATTAAATAAACAATAAAATAATCTTTAGTTAGTATCATATTGTTGTAAATTCGGTTTTAATAATGAACTCTGGCATACTAAAAACTAAGTTTTCAAAAAAGCAGTTGAAACTCCATAGTTTTAGACTGAGCTATAGAACCGGGAATTGTTCGTTTTCTTTTTTTAGATTCGTTTTATTTATCCGATGTTATTTTATGGATTCAAACAAAACGAAAAAAAAAAAGAAATGTATTTTTTAATGAAGAAAATGAAATAACTAGGTTTTCCATGTATAACAATTTGATTACTAAATCATAAGAATTTATCATTGTCTAACGATTTAGATACCTTCGTATTATTTTATTATTATAAACGTATTAATATCTTTCATTATTTTATTTCATTATATCATAATTTTATTTCATTATATATATATAATGATATGATATATAATGAATGGTAAGATTTACCAAATTCATTAGGTTTTTAGTTAAGCATATAACAAATAAAACAACAAAATTTTCATTTATATTACAATCATACTCTACTTTTCACAATAGAAATTTTTTTTTTTCCATTGTGAAAAGTAGATAGAAAAAAACTCCAAACCCAATATACACACCCTTATTCTACATATCACATCCACATACCTTATATATCACATATATCACAGCAACTAGTTCTAACTGATCCTGTTTGATATTGAATAGTGAGGAGTTCAATACACTAATTAATGTTAATCATTATATCTTAAAATATTTGACGTTTTCGGGGTATGTCAATTCCGATTATTCCACGACTTTATTATTTGTTTGCTGTACAAAAAAACTTTTTGAACGTCCGGTAGAAACCGATTTAGCTAAAGAAAAAGCCTTTACTGCAGCTAAATTTCCTTTTTTCTTCCAAATATTTTTACGAATACGTTTTTTTGACATAGAAGTACGTTTTTTGGGGACTGCCATTAAAAAAACGGGTTACTTATTTTTATCATTGTATGTGAAAGACATGTATTGTTTAAAATGAATTGTTCCTTTCCTTTTAGCCCTTATCCATATTTATTCCGTAGTAAAAGTAAAATAGTAAAAAAACATTGAATTTTTCAATTAAAAAAACCTATGAAAACATAAACATATAATAAAATTTATATTAATAAATTGAAACATACACATTAATTTAAATAAAATTTCAAAAGTATATATATGGATCATAGTAATTATGCATATGTATACATACCCTATGACATATATAGTATCGCTAAGAAAAAAAGTACAAGAAAGGAAGGAATTTTTTTTTTTTTTATTATTATTAATTGATTAAGGTAAGAATGCCATACTTGTAATTGAAATTACAATTCGAATTAGTAGTTAATCTGTTAACTAAGATATTTGATTACCTAATAACAATAACCTTATTCATTTCCAAATTTAAATTTTAAATATGGATCGTACTATCTATATTCGAATTAAGTATTCCTTTTGGTATAACTCTTTTTCCTTAATACACTATATTATATAATATGCCTATAAATTACCAGGATGGAATATTGTATTATTCCAGTTTTTAGTAGAATGATTCAAAATTTTATTTTTTATTATGGAACATACATATCAATATGCATGGATAATAACTTTTCTTCCACTTCCGGTTACTATGTCAATAGGATTTGGGCTTCTACTTATTCCGACAGCAACAAAAAATATTCGTCGTATATGGGCTTTTCCTAGTATTTTTTTCTTAAGTATAGCTATGGTATTTTCATCCAATTTCTCTATTCAAGAAATAAATGGAAGTTCCATCTATCAATATCTATGGTCTTGGACCATCAATAATGATTTTTCCTTAGAGTTCGGATATTTAATCGATCCACTTAGTTCGATTATGTCAATACTAATTACTACTGTTGGAATCATGGTTTTTATTTATAGTGACAATTATATGTCCCATGATCAAGGATATTTAAGATTTTTTGCTTATATGAGTTTTTTCAATGCTTCTATGTTGGGATTAGTTACCAGTTCCAATTTGATAAAAATTTATGTTTTTTGGGAACTAGTGGGAATGTGCTCTTATTTATTAATAGGATTTTGGTTCACACGACCGACTGCAGCAAGTGCTTGTCAAAAAGCTTTCGTAACTAATCGTGTAGGGGATTTTGGTTTATTATTAGGAATCTTAGGTTTTTATTGGATAACAGGTAGTTTTGAATTTCGGGATTTGTTCGAAATAACTAATAACTTGATATACAATAATGGGGTCAGTTCTTCGTTTGCTACTTTGTGTGCCTTTTTATTATTCCTCGGTGCAATTGCTAAATCTGCGCAATTCCCCCTTCATGTATGGTTACCTGATGCAATGGAAGGACCTACTCCTATCTCGGCTCTTATACACGCTGCTACCATGGTAGCAGCGGGAATTTTTCTTGTAGCTCGACTTCTTCCTCTTTTCATATCCATACCTTACATAATGAATATTATTTCTTTAATAGGTGTAATAACAGTACTATTAGGAGCTACCTTGGCTCTTGCTCAAACAGATATAAAAAGAAGTTTAGCCTATTCTACAATGTCTCAATTGGGTTATATTATGTTAGCTCTAGGTTTAGGTTCTTATCGAGCTGCTTTATTCCATTTGATCACTCATGCCTATTCTAAAGCTTTATTATTTTTGGGATCTGGGGCCATTATTCATTCAATGGAACCTGTTGTTGGATATTCACCAGAAAAAAGTCAGAATATGATTCTTATGGGCGGTTTAAAAAGATATGTTCCAATTACAAGAACTACTTTTTTAGTGGGTACACTTTCTATTTGTGGTATTCCACCTCTTGCTTGTTTTTGGTCCAAAGATGAAATTCTTAATGAGAGTTGGTTGTATTCACCAATTTTTGCAATAATAGCTTGTTTCACAGCAGGATTAACTGCATTTTATATGTTTCGCGTTTATTTACTTACTTTTGATGGGCATTTGCGCATAAATTGTAAAAATTACAGTAGCACCAATAATAGTTCGTTCCATTCAATATCTCTATGGGGAAAAGAAGTACCAAAAGAAGTTAATAGAAATTTTCTTTTATCAAAAATGGAAAATATGGTGTTACTTTTCTCAAAGGATAGATATAAAATATCTAGTAATCTAAAAAAAAGAAGACCATATTCTTTCGAAAAAAAGTACACTTATATTTCTATGTATCCTCACGAATCGGACAATACTATGCTATTTCCTCTGTTTGTTTTGGTACTATTTACTTTGTTTGTTGGAACAATAGGCATTCATTTTGATTATGGAATAATATATTTTGATATATTATCAAAATGGTTAACTCCATCGACAAATCTTTTACACCCAAATGCGAGTTATTCTGTGGATTGGTATGAATTTTTGACAAATGCAATTTTTTCGGTAAGTATAGCGATTTTTGGACTATTAATAGCATATGTTTTATATGGGTCTGCTTATTCATTGTTCCAGAATTTGGAATTAATTAATTCCTTTATAAAAGGAGGTCCTAAAAGAATTTTCTTGGACAAAATAAAAAATGGAATATATAATTGGTCCTATAATTGTGGTTATATAGATATTTTTTATACTAGAGTTTTTACTGTGGGTATAAGGGGATTAACTAAACTAACTCAGTTTTTTGATAGAAATATAATTGATGGAATTATAAATGGGGTTGTTGTTGCAAGTTTATTTATAGGGGAAGGAGTCAAATCTATGGGAGGTGGACGAATTTCTTCTTATCTATTTTTGTATTTATTTTATGCATCGATATTTTTATTCGTTTTTTTATTCTTTCTTTTATAATTTATTTTTAATATATTGCTTTTTAAATTTTTCTTTTTTATTCGGCCATAAATACACTGTATAGAAATTTTCTTTTTTGTAATGAATTGATCGGTCTTTTTCTTTTTTATATGAAGAAAATTTCATTGATTCTTTATTGTTAATCGTACAATTTTTATTGATTTTTTTTCGCCATTTTTTCGCTACTAATACTAATCGAGACCATTTGCTCTGAGATAAATTGTATGCATAATTACCCTTTAACCAGTTTTTCCATTCATTCATTCCAGGCTTCTTTATTTTCTTATACTTATACCTTGATTTGGAGTTCAATATTCCTCGGGTTATAGAATAATACTTATTCTTGTCCTTAATAAAAGGATGGGTACCGCGATATTGAAGTACAGATCTAAAGTGATGGTTGTTAAGTAATTGGGTTTGTGATATTTTGTAAAATACATATGCTTGGGACAAGGAAGATAAATCGTAATAAGTATTTAAATTATTACTAGGATTAGAAAAGTACTTTTCTTTTTCTATAGTCGAAATAAAGTTCATTGTATGTTGATCTGTTTCATCAATTCCTTCTTGATTTCTTTCATCGTTGTAAATGGATTCATTGAGAATTTTTTTTGTTGAAAGTTGTGCATTGACCTTCGAAATGCTAACCATACATAGCAGGATATCCATGTATATTTTTTCAATGAAAGATTTCATAAAATAATGTGATTTGCATATTAATCGAGTATTTATTCTTTTGAATATCCGCCAAATATCTTTCTTTAATTCTGGTCTTTTATCATCATAGGCTGGAACTATTTTTTTCTTTTCTTTTGCGATTTCTTCTATTTGATTCCTGATTATGATTGTCTTATCAGCAAGATCTTTCATTTCATTTTCTATGAATAAAAAATTTGTCCAATTCATAGATTGAATTTGCATGGTCGATTCAGGAATAATCTTATTATTATCTTTTGAATCTTTTGCATTTTCATTTGGTTCATATACTTTCACCTTCTTGAATTCAAATAAATAAATTGGGTTTACTTTTTCAAGTTTATTCATTATTCGTTTTAGAACTGGAAAAATTTTGATAACCCATGGTTTTGAAACTTTGACTTTTAGAGGTAGAAAATAATTCTTTTTCACTTTTCGAATATTTTTTTTGAGTTCTTTATATATGGGTTCAAAAAAAGAAGGTAGGGTTCGGGCAGGACCAAAAGGAAGTTCTGTTTCCGTTCCCCAAACTGTTAAAAAACTAGAATTTTCTTGTTTTACTTTTTTTTTCAT